CTTAATGCTCCGGGCGAAAAGATGAAATCTTGGATTTTTGCGCATATCCCAATCCTTATTGATTATCTCATCACAGTTAAAATTTTCTTTTTTATTTTTACTTTTTTTTATAAGTTCATTTTTTTTTTATAAGTTCATTGAAGAAGTTTTATTTGCTCAGTAAGTTACTCCCACCCCTTTTTTTGTTTGTCCACTACTTCTTATGAATCGAAACAAACGAGTTCCGATAGAACTGGAAAATCAAATAAATAGTAATCTTTGACGAACAGGATCAATAATCATTATTATTTCCACACAAGAAAAGGAATTTTCCACCCTTTTCTTGTGTGGAAGATTAGGAAGACGAGTAATCCCTCCTAGAATCATTTGTTCCTTTCATTTATCCGCGTGTATTCCCCTCCTACTTATGCCTATTATCTATTAGAATTCGATTCTATTAGGTACAAAAAAACTATTGATACATTACATGGCATTTACAATCTGCCAATGGGAGGCCTAGCATAGTCACAACACTCCCATTTTGATTGAAAAAAAGAAGGGGGATCAAGTAGTCTTCTTCACAATATACATACTATTGCTAGGAATGGGATACAAGCAATTTCCGGCATCTCGCAGAAAAACAGTATAAACAAAGCAAGCAAAACATTTTCCATGATTTTTTTGAATCATACATAATTGCATCGATCACAACAATTCGGCTCTTTTTACCAGCTTAATGAATCCGTGGATCTAGAAATTCATTTCGGACAATTGAACCTTCTCAAACTGTTTCTTTTTTAGAACCAAAAAGATTTGTGCCAGAATAACAGATGCCAAGAAGAACAACAAACCTTGGACACGTAATGGATCTTGAAGTACTATTTCTGCATCTCCCTGACCAAATCCACCCACATTGGGATTACTCGTTAATGGTTGATCAAGCTTGATAGATTCACCCTCTGAAACAAGAAGTTCTGGTCCTGGAGGTATAATATCAACCACTTGGTGTCCATCCGATGCGTCAGCTATGGTTATTTCATACCCCCCTTTTTCTTTACGTACTATTCTGCTTACTATACCTGCTGCTGTAGCATTATAGACTGTATTGTTACTCTTGTTCCCATCGGGATAAATCTGACCTCTTCCCCTGTTCCCACCTACATATATGGGATACTTTAAGAAGTGAACGTCTTTCTTAGTATCAGGGTCCGGGGAAAGAATGGGAAAGACGATTTCACTATATTTCTGACCAGGAACAGGACCTACCACAAGAATATTTCTTTTAGTGGGGCGATAACTCTGAAAAGACAGATTGCCTATCTTTTCTTTCATCTCGGGAGAAATACGATCGGGGGGAGCTAATTCGAATCCCTCGGGTAAAATAAGAACAGCCCCCACATTCAAAGCCCCCTTTTTCCCATTAGCAAGAACTTGTTTCAGTTGCATATCATAAGGGATTCTAACAACTGCTTCAAATACAGTATCAGGAAGCACAGCTTGTGGAACCTCAATATCCACGGGCTTATTAGCTAAATGGCAATTGGCGCATACAATACGCCCAGTTGCTTCTCGTGGATTTTCATAACCCTGCTGCGCAAAAATGGGATATGCATTTGAAATAGATGTCCGAGTTATGACATATATCATGATCGATACGGAAATGAATCGAGTCATCTGTTCCTTTACCCAAGAAAAGGTATTTCTATTTTGCATGGTCCAATTATTGATCCCGGAAATTTCTACAATAAATTAGGTAGGTAGCTAGTATAGTTCCCTATCCACGATTCTGCCATTGTACTGGAGGGGGAATCCCTTAGACGGGTAGAAGTATAAAGAGTGAGTCAGATTAAAAATGGTTTGTTTATGTACGAAGTAACATTCGGATTTGATTGATATCGGCAGATCAAATGAGTTCGTCATTCATTCATTGAATGATAAACCACTACAAGTGAAGGAGATACACGATTTAAATAATGGAAGATCCAATATTTCAAAATTGTATCTAGAATGACTGGAAAAGTGGAAACAAGACCAGATATAATTTGATTGTTATGAGCAAATCCAAAATCTTTGTAGACCGAACCAATCATTAGTTCCCAACCATGGGGCGAGTGGAATCCGATACATAAATCAGTTAATAAAAGAATAGAAAAAGCTTTTATTGTGTCGCTTAAGTTATAGAGGAATTCCTGAACCCAAGAATTAAGAATGACAAGTTCTTCATTACCCAGAATAGAATAACCACTTAGAATAGCAAAACAGATTATATTTGTCGAGAAATGCAAAATTATATGGATATGATCTTCATTGTGCATTTTGACCAATTGTATTGTTTCTTTGTGGATTCCTATACGAAGCTTTTGTATCTGTGTCTCCGGGTACTCCTTTATCATTTCGTCCAACAGGAATAGTTGTTCTAATTCTATGAATCTTTCTAGAACGTTCTTCTCTTGAATATCATTCAAAAAAGTTTCGGATTGCCTTGTATTCCACCAATTAGTAACTAAAGGTTCCAGACTTTTATTAAATGAGAGAGAGATCCACCAGGGCAAAAAGACTATAGATGCAAGATATGGGAGGGGAGTCAATGCTTTCTTTTTTGGCACTTTTAATCTGTTCTGTAAATTGTTAATGAAACTGCTTCATTCGCCGACTCTATCTGATCCGATATTTCTATGAAGCATGAGTTCTATAACAAGGTATGGAACCTATGGATCGGATCTATTCCTTCTTTTTTTTTTTTTGAATTGTTTAGTCCTTGGATCTAGAAAGAATATAGAAATAGAATAAAGGTCCGTTTCGAATGAAGAAATAATCAAGTTCCCAGATATCTCAATTGGTCAAATTCGAACCAATTGTATCTTCATTTGTTCCTTTCGATGAATGCCCGAAAAACCACTTGAAGTAATGAATATTATTCGGATTTCGAGACGAAAGAACTCCCCCTGGATCAATCAATTATTTCGAAATGTTTCACTGGCTACCCACAGCCCAGGAATAATTGAGGGGATATTTCTGAAGAATATTGATGATGAAATCCGAAATGGGTGGCAAAACAAGAGAGAAATTGAATAGTTATGAGAGATCCAATCGTTTGGTCATCAAGGAGCAAAAGAAAGGATAAAAAAAAAAGAAACATCGATTGACGAAAGAGAGATAATTTACGAGATACGATCCATCTGTATCTAACGTATCAATTCAAAATATTGGTCCTAAAAAGATGAATTCTGTACTGTATTCCGAAATGTTCTGATATGTGTGATGAATACATACTTATTAGATTTGTTACTAGTATGAAAGAATTGAGTTTAGTTCCATATGTAAAAAAAAGAGTTTTAAAATAGCTTCTTATTATGGTTGTTCCGTATTCGTCCGCCTGCTTTATTCTATGGGCCACAACACAACGGTATTACCAACGGAACGGGGGAAATAGAATCGAACATGTTTTGCTCGAATAAACGTTCCGAAGAAACTTCAGTTATATTAAAAAGGGGATTCCTGAGTTCCTTCCCTCATGCGGAGAAAGCATTCATTCTTCAGTTCATTTCAAAATACTTCAATTGGTACGCGCAAGAAATAGGCCGATTCAGCAGCTTTTTGTTCAATTTCTCGTGGAGTAAAATTCTCATCGGTACGAGTCAAGGGAATGGCTCCCTGGCCTCTGATTTCCATATAAAGGACACGACGAGGATAAAGACCCTCTTTAACTTCCATTCTGATTGACTGGATATCTCTCATAAGGAATCGAAGGAAGATGCGACGATTTATTCCAGGAAATCCCCAACGAAAAATACACACTATTCCTTCTTTTCTATCAAAAAGATCATAACCACTACCTACATTCCACGAAATTGTGCACCACAAATAGGAACTAATGAACAGACCAGCGATCCCGTAGAAAGACATCACGATTCCTTGGGGAAAAAAAAGGATTTCCTGAGAGGGAAATACGGATATCAGATTCCTACCAAGATAACTGGAAGTTCCAACCAATAAGAATCCTAGTGAACCTAAAAAAAGGATACAGGCCCAGCAGAAATTACTTGTTTTTCGAGACCCCGTTATAAGTTCTATCCATATACGTTCGGATTGCCAGTTCATACTCGATCCAGTTGCATTCTATTGGAATTGAGAGAATAGAATAAGCCAAATGAATTTGACTTTACTTTTTTTTTTGTTTTGATCCCGAAGTAACTCTCATCAACTAGCACTATTATGATGTAAACCATTAGGAGTAATTCATCGAATTGGTTAGATATAAAATAATAACATCCCCTTCATATGATCCCACTATGTATATCTACATACATATAGATACATTGACTTTCTATTTCAGATATTCGCTGATCTATTTGAAAACAAAAACAGCTATACCCACATACAATATACATGCATTTATCCATATATCATGGATCTGCATGCATAACAATAACAGCTTTTTTATTTGTGCTCGGAGGGAGTCACATGTCGTACCGTACCCTATTCCACTAAAAGATATCTGTATTATGATCCAAGTCCAAGTGTTAAAATAAATTGATGAGATTTGATCCCATCGGATCTAAACAATCTTGTTTTTTTGAACATGAAGAGATAAAGAAGCCATTGCAATTGCCGGAAATACTAGGCCCACTAAAGGCACAAAAATAGAGGGTAAATTGAAATCTGTCATAGAATAGGTGCCTCGATTTAATATTTGTACTTATTATAAATTTGTACTTGTTAGAAATATATCTTATGATAAGTATATTTATTATAAGTATATAATAAGTGCAAGGAATGTAGAACTAAATAAGTGTACCTATTCATCTTTCTACACAAAATATATGTATGATAATCCGCTTTTTTATTCTTGTTCTCCCGTCCTTATCTTATAATAAAGAGTTTCTTACGAGTTCCCTAAGGATTCGTTAGAATACGATCCAACAGGGATTCATAGTAAAAAAAAAGGAGGTTCTCGGGAGATATAGATATAGAAATATGCAACATTTCTATTATAGATTTTCATTATTCTATATATTAAT